GAGAAGTAGAAGTATATGAATCGAGCAAAATTAAAGAAGAAAAAGATTCCATAATAAGTAATCAGATAATTCACGAATCATTTAGTCAAATTGCATCTCCGAGTTGGCCAAATTCTTCATTGACAGAAAAAAAAATCAAGGATCTGACCGATAGAACAAATAAAATAAAAAAAAAAATAGAAAGAATCAAAAAAGAGAAAGAAAAAGTCACTTCAAGAATAAATAATCTTAGTCTTAACAAAACAAGTTATAATGCAAAAATATTCAACAAAAAATGGAAAATATTAAAAAGAATAAGTACTCGATTAATCCTAAATTTGGCATTTTTTGTTAAAAATTTGCCATTTTTTGTTGAATATTGGATTCAAAAACAAATTTTTAAATTTAATAAAGATAAAGAAAGTAGAATATATAAAGAAAGTAGAATATATAAAAAATACGAAATGGTTCTGATTTTTTTTGAATTAACAAAAAAAATAACAAAAAAAATTGAAGAAAGAATTAATAAAAAAAAGAAAACTCCAATTGCGTTTATTTTGACTATAAAAAACTCGCTTGATCATATTAGTAATATTAAAGCAAATTCACATTTTTTTCATGACTTATCATACGTGTCACAAGCATATGTATTTTACAAATTATCACAAATTCAAGTTAGTAACTCGTTAAGATCTGTTGTTCAGCAATATCGAGGAATCCACCCCTTTCTTAAGCCTAAAATAAAGGATTTTTTTGAAACACAAGGAATGGTTCATTCGAAATTAGCAGATAAGAAACTTTCGAATTATGAAATGAATCGATGGAAAAACTGGTTAAAAGGAATGATTCATTCGAAATTAGCAGATAAGAAACTTTCGAATTATGAAATCAATCAATGGAAAAACTGGTTAAGAGGGAATTATCAATACCATTTATCTCAGACCAGATGGTCTAGATTAATACCAGAAAAATGGCGAAATACAATTCATCGGCGTCGTATAGCTCAAAAAGAAAATTTAAGCAAATCGCATTCATATGAAAAAGACCAATTAATTGATTCCAAAAAAAAATTTCAAGTATATTCATTATTGAATCAAGACAATAATTTTCTAAAAAACTATAGATATGATTTTTTATCATATAAATTTCTTAATTATGATTATGAAAATAAGACGCAAAGTTTTTGTTATAGATCTCCCCTTCATAAGAACCAAGAGATTTCTTATAATATGGGAAACCCGACGGAGCGAAAATATTTGGATTGGAAAATTGTCAATTCTTATCTTCAGCAAAAAAAAGAGATTTTGGGTCTTTTTTATCTTATGATGATGATTCCCGAAATCAATCCAATCAATCCACCAAATTCCTACAAAGAGTTTTTTGATTGGATGGGAATGAATGAAAAAAAAATGCCAAAGCATTCCATATCGAATCTGGACCTTTGCATATCGAATCTGGACCTTTGTTGGTTCTTCCCAGAATTTGTGTTACTTTATAAGACATATAAAATGAAACCTTGGTTTATACCAAGCAAATTACTTCTTTTCAATTTAAATGATCAAAAAATGAATGAAAAGGAAGAAAAGGAAAAAGGAAGTTTTTTGATAGCATTGAATAAAAAGCATCCAAATCAAGAAGAAAAAGAACCCACAAGCGGAATAGATTGGAGATCCGCTATCTCACATCATGACCACGACGAAATATTGTCACCAGAGTGGGAAAAATGCGCAAAGACCACGGAAGAACTAGATTTCTTCCTGGAACATTATTTGCTTTTTCAACTTGGATGGGCTAAGACTGTGAATGAAAGAATGATCAATAATTTCAAGGTATATGCTCTCTTGATTAAACTGATAGATCCAAGACAAATTATTATATCCTCGACTCAAAAGAAAACACTGAGTTTGGATATAATACCGAATCAGAGAGATTTCCATATTTCAGAATTCGTACGGGGTGGAACATTTTTTTTAGAACCCATTCGTCGGCCTAGACAAAAAGATGGGCAATTGATTCTGTATCAAACCATAGGTATTTCGTTGGTTCATAAGAGTAACCATCAAACGAATAAAAAATACCAAGAGCAAAGATATGTTTCAAAACATAATTTTGGTGAAACTATTTCACCACGTCAGAGAATAGCTGGAAATAGAGACAAAAATCGTTTTGATTTACTTGTTCCTGAAAATATTTTATCGTTTAGGCGTCGTAGAAAATTAAGAATTCTAATTTGTTTCAATTCAAAGAATAGAAATTATATAGACAGAAATCCGGTATTTTCGAACGAAACGAACGTAAAAAACCGCAGCCAAGTTTTATATAACAATAACCATCTTGATAGAGAGAAAAATCAATTAATGAAAGTCAAGCTCTTTCTTTGGCCTAATTATCGATTAGAAGACTTAGCTTGTATGAATCGTTATTGGTTTGATACCAATAATGGCAGTCGTTTCAATATGTTAAGGACATATCTCTACCCCCGATTGAAAATTTATTGAAAATGTTAAGGACAATACACTGTTTATATATATCCTATACCCTATAATTATATACCCTATCCTATTATAGGATATAGGAAAACAAACAAATATACAGATCACATATCTTCTCTCACATTTCATTCTAGTATCCAGAAATGAATAATTTCTCAATTAGATCCTGAAATGAATCAACAAAATCTTCTTCGTTTTAGGTCTAAATTCTTCGATGAAAAAATGTACCAATCTTTTTCTATTCCCATCTAAATCCAATTTCAAATTGGATTGATTGATTTGAATTCAGAAAATTAGGATTTCATAAAGAAATTTGGGTTCGATTATTATATTCAAATTATATTCAAATTAATAGCATTATTATTACTGATCGGTAAAATCTATATCTGTAAAAAAGAGGGGGGAATTTTTTTATGGTAAAAAATTCATTCATTTCAGTTATTTCTCAAAAAGAAAATGAAGAAAACAAGGGGTCTGTTGAATTTCAAGTATTCAGTTTCACCACTAAGATAAGGAAACTTACTTCACATTTAGAATTGCACAAAAAAGACTTTTCATCTCAGAGAGGTTTGCGAAAAATTTTGGGAAAACGTCAACGACTGCTGGCCTATTTGTCAAAAAGAAATAGAGGGCGTTATAAAGAATTAATCGGTAAGTTGGATATTCGAGAGATAAAAACTCGTTAATTTGAAGCGCGATACCGTTTGCGCTTAGTCGTTTTCATTTTTATGAACTTCTTTTTACTTTCAGCAATGCATGGAAGAATGACTCGGGAAAAACTTATGATTGCACCAACTACAAGAAAAGACCTCATGATAGTCAATATGGGCCCTCACCACCCATCAATGCATGGTGTTCTTCGACTGATCGTTACTCTCGATGGTGAAGATGTTATTGACTGTGAACCAATATTGGGTTATTTACATAGAGGGATGGAGAAAATTGCGGAAAATCGAACAATTATACAATATTTGCCTTATGTGACACGTTGGGATTATTTAGCTACTATGTTCACAGAAGCAATAACCGTAAATGGACCCGAACAGCTGGGCAATATTCAAGTACCTAAAAGGGCTAGCTATATCAGAGCGATTATGTTGGAGTTGAGTCGTATCGCTTCCCATTTGTTATGGCTTGGCCCTTTTATGGCAGATATTGGGGCACAGACCCCTTTCTTCTATATTTTTCGAGAACGCGAATTAATATATGACCTATTTGAAGCTGCTACCGGTATGCGCATGATGCATAATTATTTTCGTATCGGAGGAGTCGCTGCCGATCTACCTCATGGCTGGATAGATAAATGTTTGGATTTTTGTGATTCTTTTTTAAGCGGGGTTGCTGAATATCAAAAGCTTATTACGCGGAATCCTATTTTTTTAAAACGAGTTGAGGGCGTAGGCATTATTGGCGGAGAAGAAGCACTAAATTGGGGTTTATCAGGGCCAATGCTACGAGCTTCCGGAATACAATGGGATCTTCGTAAAGTTGATCGTTATGAGTGTTACGACGAATTTGATTGGGAGATTCGATGGCAAAAAGAAGGGGATTCATTAGCCCGTTATTTAGTACGAATCAGTGAAATGACAGAATCCATCAAAATTATCCAACAGGCTCTGGAAGGAATTCCCGGGGGGCCCTTTGAAAATTTAGAAGGCCGACGCTTTGATAGAATAAAAGACCCCGAATGGAATGATTTTGAATATCGATTTATTAGTAAAAAACCTTCTCCGACTTTTGAATTATCCAAACAAGAACTTTATGTAAGAGTCGAAGCACCAAAAGGTGAATTGGGAATTTTTCTGATAGGAGATCGCAGTGTTTTTCCTTGGAGATGGAAAATCCGACCGCCGGGTTTTATCAACTTGCAAATTCTTCCGCAGCTAGTTAAAAGAATGAAATTGGCCGATATTATGACGATACTAGGTAGCATAGATATCATTATGGGAGAAGTTGATCGTTGAAATGATAATTGATACACCAGAAATACAAGCCATCAATTCTTTTTTCAGATTGGAATCCTTAAAAGAAGCCTACGAGATCATATGGATGCTTGTCCCTATTTTCATTCTTGTATTAGGAATTACACTAGGTGTACTAGTAATTGTTTGGTTAGAAAGAGAAATATCTGCAGGGATACAACAACGTATTGGCCCCGAATACGCGGGGCCTTTGGGAATTCTTCAAGCTTTAGCAGATGGTACAAAACTACTTTTCAAAGAGAATCTTCTTCCATCTAGAGGAGATACTCGCTTATTCAGTATCGGGCCATCCATAGCAGTCATATCTATTTTACTAAGTTATTCAGTAATTCCTTTTAGCTATCGCTTTATTCTAGCCGATCTTAGTATTGGTGTTTTTTTATGGATCGCCGTTTCAAGCCTTGCTCCCGTTGGACTTCTTATGTCGGGATATGGATCCAACAATAAATATTCCTTTTTAGGTGGATTAAGGGCTGCTGCTCAATCAATTAGTTATGAAATACCATTAACTCTATGTGTATTATCAATATCTCTACGTGTGATTCGGTAAGACATAAAATTTTCCCTATTTCTTTTCAGAAAGTTAAATGATTTGAATATCCATTTTTTTATTCATCGTTGGGTTGATGAATTAAACCAGATAGTTATATGAGTGAAATAAAACGGCTTTAAAATTTGCTGTTAAAGGACTTCAATCTCATTTCCTATGTACAAGAATTAAGTGAAAGTAAACATAAGCAGTCGAGACTGTTTACCCCAAGATTGGTTGGTTAGTCATCATGGCTTGAAGCGGGTTCAAAAGATCAACCATATGGGGTTTTTACTATACTCTTACCATAGATGTATTACCCTACTAATGCGAGATTCCAAAAAATAAATAATAAAAAAATTGATACACAAAAAAAATAGACGAAAAGATAAGAAGAAATACGGCCACCCCCTATATATTTGATACCTTCTCCTACAAAGAAACTCATAACACCAACCCCATTCGTAATTCCATCAATTACTCGTCTATCAAAAAAATCTGTTAATTGAGCCAACTCCCTTATTCCCCTAGTAAAGCATGTTGTATAAAAAGCATCGATATAAGCGCGATTATATGACCAATCATACAGGCCGTTTATAATTTTATCCCAACGTTTTCTTTTTGGACCTAGCTTAACAAATGAATTTATTAAGTCGAAATTTTTGAAAGAGGAATAAATGGGTTTGTATAAAAAAGACGCTAGAAAGATTCCAAAATAAGCTATACTGACTGAAAAAACTGCATCTTTCAAAAATTCATACCAACCTGTTGAATCTTTTGACTTTTGATCTAAAAGGTTAATAGATGGAGCTAACCATTTTGATAATATATCAAAATCTGTTCCCTTTTGATTAAAGGGTATTCCTAGAGATCCAACAAACAAAGTAAATAGGACTAATATCAGTAAAGGAAATAACATCGTATTGTCCGATTCATAAGGATACCAAAAGGGCTTTTGATTATCAAAATTAAGAATATTAATAAAAAGCCGCTCCCTGCCCTTTTTTCTTACATTCTCATCACTTCGATATGTCTTTTTCGAAAAAGAAGAACTTTCATTATTATTCACTCTTAATAAACGAAAATTGTTGTTAATTCTTTTTGAACACCCTTTACCCCATAGGGATATGGAATAGAAAGAGGTATTTTGGTTACCCCTATAATTTTGAAAATGAACGTTTAAATGTCCCTCAAAAGTAAGTAAATAGATACGAAACATATAAAATGCAGTTAATCCTGCTGTGGCCAAAGCGATTATTCCGAAAACCGGCGAATACAACCAACTATCATTAAGAATTTCATCTTTTGACCAAAAACAAGCAAGAGGTGGAATACCACAAAGAGAAAGTGTACCTAATAAAAAAGAGGTTTTGGTAATCGGTACATGTTTTGTTAAACCGCCCATAAGAACCATATTCTGACTTTTCGCGGGAGAATAACCAACAAGAGTTTCCATTGAATGAATAACGGACCCAGAACCTAAAAATAATAATGCTTTGGAATAAGCATGAGTAATCAAATGAAATAAAGCACTGCGATAAGACCCCATTCCTAGAGCTAACATCATATAACCCAATTGAGACATTGTCGAATAGGCTAAACCCCTCTTAATGTCTTTTTGAGCAAGAGCTAAAGTAGCTCCTAATAATAGTGTGATTACGCCGATCAACGAGATTAAATTCATTATATAAGGTATAACTATGAAAAGAGGGAGAAGACGAGCTACAAGAAAAATACCCGCTGCTACCATAGTCGCAGCATGTATAAGAGCCGAAATAGGAGTGGGTCCTTCCATAGCATCGGGTAACCACACATGAAGAGGAAATTGTGCAGATTTAGCAACTGCACCGGCAAATAATAGAGCAGCACACAAAGTAACAAATGGAAAATTGATTTCATTATTATAAATCAAGTTATTGAGTATTTCGAATAAATCCCGAAATTCAAAGCTACCGGTTATCCAATAAAAACCTATAATTCCTAATAATAAACCAAAATCCCCTACACGATTCGTTACAAACGCCTTTTGACAAGCATTTGCCGCAGGAGGTCGTGTAAACCAAAATCCTATTAATAGGTAGGAACACACTCCAACCAATTCCCAAAAAATATAAATTTGTATTAAATTTGAACTAGTAACTAATCCCAACATGGAAGTACTGAAGAAACTCATATAAGCAAAAAATCTCAAGTATCCTTGATCGTGAGCCATATAATTATCACTATAAATAAGAACCATAATTCCAACAGTAGTGATTAACATTGACATAATAGAAGTAAGTGGATCGAACAAATAGCCAAATTCTAAAGAAAAATCATTATCGAGGGTCCAAGACCATACATATTGATAGATAGAACTGCTATTTATTTGTTGAATAGACAGATTCGTTGAAAAAATCATGACTATACTTAGCAAAAAAATACTCGGAAAGGCCCATATACGATGAAGATTTTTTGTCGCTGTCGGAAAAATAAGAAGTCCAACTCCTATTAACATAGGAACTGGAAGTGGAACGAAGGGCAAAATCCACGCATATTGATATGTCTGTTCCATAAAAAAAGTTTTTTAATTATTAATTAATATTAATTGTTTCCGATTCGCCGGACCTTACCTCTTTTGAAAGGAGTCAATAAAAAAATGCAGATATGCACTAACTTAACCTAACTTAAATAAAATTTTTATTTCTTATTCTTCACTGAATTTCTACTAAATACGTCAAATATTCAAATCAAGAAGTTACAATTGGTCAAATCATATGAAAGAAAGAGATTAATTATGAGTCTCCTTGTAATTTTAAAATTCAAGTCAAATTAGGTATATTTTTCCCGAGTTTGACAAGTGACTAAAACTATTCTTGTTTTTAGATTTTTAGTAATATTTCGTGTGATATTCCCATATCGTTCACCCACCTTATTCTATTCTTTTAGGTTTTATAGATTTTTATAAAAAATATTATCTAGAAAAGAAATACATAGTGAATTAGAAAAACACAGATTTTTTTGAACAATATGAACAATAGATGTCTTTCACATCCAGCTATAACAATGAAAAATCTATAAATTTTTATTTAAATGGCAGTTCCAAAAAAACGTACTTCTGCATCAAAAAAGCGTATTCGTAAAAATTTTTGGAAAAGGAAGGGGTATTGGGCAGCGTTAAAAGCGTTTTCCTTGGGGAAGTCTCTTTCTACTGGGAATTCAAAAAGTTTTTTTTGTGCGACAAACAAATAAACTAAGAAATAAAACATAACACGTTGAAATAATCTAAATTGACCTGACTCAAAAATTGACTCATTTCATTTCGAAAATCAAATTTCCGAATTCCATTTCTTATTGATTAACTCAACAGGGAATGGAATTCGTTCCGTTCTTAGATTAACATATGGAGAATAATAATTATTCTGTTTACCTTTTACCTTACCTTAACAAATTCAAAAAAAAATACTTTTTTTTGGGGGGGGTTTCTATCCTTTAATTGATGGTGGGACTATCTAGTTTTTAGGAATTCAGGTTGAGAAGAGTATAAAAAAATAGACAATAAAACTAAGAACCTAAAATAATGAACCTTCAAATATCCATTTGAACAAAATTTTATTCATCAAATTCAATCTTTCCTAAAAAATATTGCACCCAATTAAATTCTGAAATCTAGACGATTACTTAGTCATAGACTATTATGAGGTCAAGACAAGCCGCTATGGTGAAATTGGTAGACACGCTGCTCTTAGGAAGCAGTGCTAGAGCATCTCGGTTCGAGTCCGAGTGGCGGCATATCATCCCCTAAAAAAATAAAATTGATCCTATAATGAATTCAATAATGAATTCAATTTCCTATTTTGATTTTATAATTAAAGAACTCCCTTTTTATGATATTTTCAACTTTAGAACATATATTAACTCATATTTCTTTTTCGACCGTTTCAATTATAATTACAATTCATTTGATAACCTTTTTAATCGATGAAATCATAAAACTATATGATTCATCCAAAAAGGGTATAACAATTACTTTTTTCTGTATAACAGGATTATTAATTTCTCGTTGGATTTATTCGGGACATTTTCCACTAAGCAATTTATATGAATCGTTAATCTTTCTTTCATGGAGTTTTTCCTTTATTTATATAGTTCCATATTTCAAAAAAAATCAAAATATTCTAAGCACAATAATTGGCCCAAGTGCTATTTTTTCCCAAGGCTTTGCTACTTCAGGCCTTTTAACTGAAATACATGAATCCGCAATATTAGTACCCGCCCTTCAATCTGAGTGGCTAATAATGCACGTAAGTATGATGATATTAGGCTATGCGGCCCTTTTATGTGGATCATTATTCTCAGTATCACTTCTAGTCATTACAGTTAGAAAAAATAGAAGGTTTTTTGCTACGAGTAATCATTTATTAAATTTAAATGAGTCGTTTTTTCTTGGGGAAATCAAATCTATGAATGAACAAAGAACTGTTTTACAAAAACCTTCTATTTTTTCCCCAAGGAATTATTATAGGTCGCAGTTGATTCAACAGTTGGATTATTGGAGTTACCGGGTTATTAGTCTAGGATTTATCTTTTTAACCATAGGAATTCTTTCTGGAGCAGTATGGGCTAACGAAGCATGGGGATCCTATTGGAGTTGGGACCCAAAAGAAACTTGGGCTTTTATTACTTGGGTCATATTTGCAATTTATTTACATACTCGAACAAATATAAAATTCAAGGGTACAAATTCCGCAATTGTGGCGTCTATTGGATTTCTTATAATTTGGATATGCTATTTTGGAGTCAATTTATTAGGAATAGGACTACATAGTTATGGTTCATTTACATTAACATCTAATCTAATTGAATAAAAAGGGAAGTTCTTCCGATATCAGATAAAAAAACATTGTTTGAGCTGGCTAGAACCCCGCGAGTCGCTAACATATTTGAATTTGATTCGCGGGGTTCTAGCCAGCTCATTTTACTTAATGCAAGAGAAAAAGAAAAAACCTTCTTTTTGGCATTGTACAACAAACATTTTTTAAATAATTAAGATTTTTTTTTTATTTTTTTAAGAAAAAATAAAAACTATCTATAAAAAGAATTAGATAGAATAACTTCAACCCTTTCAACTGCTAGTGAAAGAACGAAATCGGGATACATACCAATACCAAGTACAGGTAAAAAAATAGAGATCAAAAGAAATAACTCTCGCGGCCCAGAATCAAAAAAATAAAAGTTTGGGCCATTAAATATCTTGTATCCATAAAACATCTGGCGTAACATAGATAATAAATAAATAGGAGTTAGTATCATTCCAATTGACATTACCAAAGTAATTAGGAGTTTTGTAATTAAAAGATATTTTGAACTAGTAATTAGTCCAAAAAAGACTATTAATTCGGCAACAAAACCACTCATACCTGGTAATGCCAGGGAGGCCACTGAAAAGCTACTGAACATCGTGAATATTTTTGGCATTGGGATAGCTATTCCACCCATTTCGTCAAGATAAACAAGACGTATTCTATCATAAGTTGTTCCGGCCAAGAAAAAAAGCGCAGCACCAATAAATCCGTGAGAGATTATTTGTAAAAGGGCCCCGTTGAGTCCCATATCCGTGATAGAACCAATTCCTATAATTATGAAACCCATATGAGATACAGAGGAATAGGCTATTCTTTTTTTTAAATTCCGTTGACCGAGAGATGTTGAAGCTGCATAGATTATTTGCATTGCGCCTACTATTATTAACCAAGGAGAGAATATAGAATGAGCGTGGGGAAATAATTCCATATTAATCCGAACTAATCCATATGCTCCCATTTTTAATAAGATTCCAGCTAGAAGCATACAAGTACTATAATGTGCCTCTCCGTGGGTATCTGGTAACCATGTATGTAGGGGTATGATTGGCAATTTGACCGCAAAAGCCAGAAAAAATCCAATATAAAATATTATTTCCAAGGCCGCGGGATAGGACTGATTAGTTAATATTTCAAAATTGAATGTTGGTTCAGTAGAACCAAATAAACCGATACCCAGAACTCCCATTAAAAGAAAAATAGAACCCCCTGCCGTGTACAAAATAAATTTTGTAGCTGAGTACAGACGTTTTTTTCCTCCCCACATGGATACAAGTAGATAAACGGGAATTAATTCTAACTCCCACATGAGGAAAAAAAGTAAAAGATCTCGAGAAGAGAATAATCCTATTTGCCCGCTGTACATTGCTAACATCAGAAAATGAAATAATCGAGAATCTCGAGTAACCGGCCAGGCCGCTAAAGTAGCTAAAGTAGTGATGAATCCCGTCAGTAAAATGGGTCCTATAGAGAGTCCATCTATTCCTAAGCTCCAATGGAAATCCAAAAAATGGATCCATGTATAATCTTCCATTAGTTGGATTAATGGATCATCCGATTGAAAATGATAGCAGAATGCATAAGTCGTTAGAAGAAGTTCTAAGATACAAATACATATAGTATACCATCGGATTCCTCTATTTCCCCTATGTGGAAGAAAAAAAAGTAAGCAACCCGCAAATATTGGCAAAACGACAATTATTGTTAAGCAAGGAAAATGGTTCGTGGTAAAGATAAGATAGACTTGGGCCAGAAAAATCCGTGCTCAAAATGAAATTGAGCACGGATTTTTTCGGTAAAAAAGTGGATTCAAGTAGAGTTTTATGAAATGTATCAATAAGCTAGACCCATACTGCGAGTTGTTTCATGCCATAAATAAACTCGAACACTCAAAAAATCCGTGGGACAGGCGGATTCACATCTCTTACAACCAACACAGTCTTCGGTCCTTGGAGCGGAAGCGATTTGTTTAGCTTTACATCCGTCCCAGGGTACCATTTCTAATACATCAGTGGGGCACGCGCGAACACATTGAGTACATCCTATACATGTATCATAAATCTTTACTGAATGTGACATTGGATTTATACATTTTTGAACGTCATAAATTTTCAGTCTAGTAAACTAACTTAATAAATGAATCCTTATAGTTCGATTCCAGACGAATCAATGGGCGATCAGAATCAATTTACTTCTGAATTGATTGATGAGGGAGGTCCAAAATACTTTGATTTTAAATTTTTTGCAACCACGATCATACCTTGCCCGTATCAAACCCGCTAATCTGAATTAATTTAGTAATATTCAAATTTTCATTTATATGATTAATACTATTTATTCAATAAATTTGATTGGTTAATACGAGTTGATTTTCTATTACGATAAATTGATGAAACAATAGCAAGTCCAATAGCTGCTTCAGCGGCTGCAAGAGTTATAACAAAAATTGAGAAAATGTCTCCTCTTAATTGACGATTATCAAAAATATCAGAAAATGTTACAAAATTTATATTAACTGAATTTAATATAAGTTCAAGACACATAAGGGCTCTAACCATATTTCGACTTGTGATCAACCCATAAATACCAATAGAAAATAAATAGGCACTCAAAACAAGTATATGTTCGAGCATCATTAACCAACTCCTTATGAATTTTGATTGATTTTAATCTGAAC